ACCCGAAGGGTGAGCTTATGGCGGTTAGCTTCTAGCACTAAATAATAGGCATTAGGCATTCTGGGCTGAAAGGAGGCAAGCAAATGAAGGGAGGCATTACGGGCCGACTACAAGAAAAGCAAAGCTTCGTAGACTCGGTCAAGTCGCTTATAGAATGCCGACGACGATTTTCCACAACATAAGTGAAGGGGAGAGGGAAGCGAGGCTTAGCGAGCTTTATAAGGCCGACCGCTACATAAGCCGCTGGCGGAGAAAGCTCGAAGAGCTTCCCTTCATTCATTACTAAGCCAAGGTCCCAGGTCTCCGAGTCAGCCCGCGCTTTTTCGAAGAATCCTGCACCCATGGGCATACGGCCTGGCAGGCCTTCCCTTTCCGCCGGAGCTTCATGGGCGTTGCCCCGTTCCCCAATCAGATGTTTGGATGTGAGCTATACTCCGCGAGGAGCCAAACGGGCGTATGGCCTTGCCATTTGACCTCTTTTCCCGTGTGACTAGGAATGCTCAGTGACAACCTCTCAATTGTCACCGCCTGGCCTCTCTTGCTACCACGGTAGCACCTAGTGTGGTCAGCACCAATCGTGTTCGGGCAACGAAGCTTACACTCATTCACATTGGTTCATCCTGCTATGCCCTGGGCCTTTTGCTCTTCTAACGTAAAAGGTGGCCGGCCATTCGTCAAGGCCCAGGAATCCGCCGGACATCTCAGCGGCGGGATTTGATACCCGCATCCGATCGAAGTTGCATTTTAGTGCTCCCCTAACATAAAGGGGAGCTTTTTCTAAGTGGGTCGCTTCGCGCAAGACATTGCTTAGGACCAACGGGTCACACGACAGGTGCACGATCTACTTTGCACGTTCCATCCTTCAGCCCTTCGCCTATCGGCTTGGCAGGCAAGCTACCTTGATCCATCTTCGGCTTCGATTCGTTACGCTCAGAAGCTCCAACAAGCCCTAAAGTCTCTTGCCGCCTAAAACTCTGCCAAGAGAGCGCTGCTTTACGTTTGATCCTATGTACCCATAGAATGCTATGCGTTCTCCACTTTCGGATCTCGCAAAGAGAGAACGTGTTTTTTCCTCTGACTTTCTCTCTCATTCGCGGAGCGAAGAAAGCGGGCTTTGCCCCAGCTACCGCTATCCTTGGGAAACCAAAAGAGCTACCGAAGGAAAGGGATGCAGTCTCTCCCTTGGCCTTTGGAGAGGAGAGGGCAGAGAAGAAAACGTCCTTCGCGCAAGTTTTTTTGCTTCCTGCGTCCTTACTAGTCAAAAAGGGGCTCTTCGACCAAGAAGGCATTCTGGTAGGAAGGCCGACCACTACATAAGTCGCCATCCGTCCAGGAGAGAAGCAAGCTACCTTTCTTTGATCCCCCTTCCCCGGCAGGGAAGAGAACGAAAATGGACCGCAGATGGTAGTCGTGGTTGATTCGAGGATCTTAGGCGGCGGAGCGAACTCTTCTATCGTCTTGCATTTTCTCTGGCGGACCCCCCCCCCGGTCCATCGTACTGGAGCGATTCGAGAAGAACGATTAGGCGCATATTCTATCCTTTCTACAATGCCTATAGACGAAGTGCTTCGTTTCAGATCAATTCTTCGCTGCAATCGCTTCGATCCACCCCCTCGGTGAAAAACGGTAATACGCCCTGAGGAATTCCTACCAGCAGACTTCCCTGTACTCAAAGTGAATTGTCTAAGTGCTCTCCTTTGTCTCATTGTTTATCTCGTAATCATTCGATTCCGCCCCTAAAGCTAGCTCCTACTCCTCCTCCTTCTCCTTTAGGATAGGATCCTCCTTGGTCCTTTTTACATAACACTCTCGCCCGCCCAAGAGGACTGGCTATCTTTCTCTTTATACGCAATATCTTTCAAGGCAAAGAAAAAGATCTACCTTGGCAACGAAGACGTCATTGACTGATAGTTTCATTGCATGGAATGCCACACTCAATTGTCAGCGACTGGGGACCCGGTCTTCATTAGCAATTTATGGCATGAGCTCTTTCGTTTACAAGGGACACAATTTCACATGAGTACTGCTTTACACTCTTTTCCCGGGTGGGGCTTCTTATACCTAAACGCAGCAGGCCCCGCGAGTAGTCGAACAAATGAGAGGTTGTCGACGAAGGGGTCAAAGGTTGCGCTTGCGATAATCCGAAGGTTGCGCAAGACCCCTTCAACCTCGCCCGCGTGTTAGCTTGCTTGTACTATCGCTCGCCTGCCTGACCTGCTTTCTGGCTAGCTTCTTTATGGCAAGCGCTACCCTAACCTAGCTAGCGCTACATCTTGCTAACGTCGTCTGAATTGCCTTGCAAGCGCTACATCTATATGGCAAGCCCACGTCGCCTTCGTCTCCCATTGTAGTCGCCTTCTTCATATGGCAAGCGCTACCCGTCGCTTGCACTACATTGTCTGACGATAACCTTGCCTGACCGCTTCCGCTCTGACTGAGCTGACCGTCGCACCTGACTTCTATATCCCATTATCCATAGATCTCCTTCCTTATCGTTGCCGGTCTAAGCAGAAGGTTGCTAAGTCAGATGTCTGGTGAACACATTCGTAATGAGTATGGGTCTAGTAGGTGTACTAGTAAGGAAGCGAGGTACTGAGTTTAGCGTCGACAAGGCAAGTAGTGGATCTTTATTATCGAATGATATGGGAGACAGTCTCAGCATCAACAGAAGAAAAGGACTGACCGACCGCCGTTCAAGAGAGATCCCGAAGGCTCGAACTTTTTGCTAGCTTTGAAACATGGGCCGAAGGAAAGAGGAAGACCAAACAAAGTCGCGGTCAAAGCAAAGAAAAAGATGCCAAAAAAGATTCACTTTAGCTTCTAGCTCGCTTAGCTTAGTGTAGGTTGCTTGCAAGACTTTCGATAGCTGGCTCGGCCGAACGGAATCACCGATCTAGATAGAAGGGTCGTTCACTCCCTATTCTTTGAGAGGTTGCTTGCGACGGTAGCATTAGCTAGGCAATCAAGGCAGGTCGAACAGAGTCAGTCCTAGGGTGAAGATCATCGGATGGAAAAATGGATTGAGCTGGCTAATCACTTGATGACCCGGTGGAGAATGTGAACAGAGAGTCGCTCCCATAAACGAATGAATGGGACTCCTGGTCCTGATCGAACCAGAGATTCCGACAACCCGGGGAATCGGCAGAAAGAGATGGGTCGGATACTGGAATCTGCCCAAAAGTCCTGACTTTTTCGAGGCAGGGCTTCGACCCGTATCTGGCCAACTCCTCGAACTGCTGGGTGCGGCATATTCATGGACTGGCAAAGCGAACTCTCAATTTGATCAGGAGAGCCTAGAGAGCTCTCTATCTTTCCCCAAATTCCGACTAGCGCGGTTCTTTTTCTCGACCAATTAAAATTCCATTTCATTTTGGATTTGTTGTTAAGTAGAGTAGTAAGTAGCTAGGCGGATTTCAGCGCATGCTGCATTGAGAATCTCCAAAGAAATTAGAAGCGCCTATGATAGCGTATGATTATTCCCATTTGTGACCGCATAACCTAGAAAGCTTGCAAGAGGTGGCGATCGGCAGTGTTCCAAAGCGCCATAACGACGTGCGTTAGAGCGTTATGGTTGCCAATCAAGATATCTTTCTTCTCATGGAGAGTGTGGCATTGCTAACTTCCTTTGGATGACATTCTGACAAGACTTGGATATACAATGCCCTCAAGGTCTTGGTGTTGTAATCGACCAAGAGTGGAAACCATGCAGTATCTTTTTCTGAAGAGTCAATGTGCTGATAAGGTATGGCAGTACTTTTCCTTGGGTGCAGGTCTTACACATGGTGTTAGCTTACAGCAGGTATTTCAAAGGTGGTGGAAACACCCTGCAAATGTATATCTGAAGCCCTTATATCAAGCATTGCCCTGTGTAGTTGTCTGGGGGGAGCTATGGAAGAGGAGAAAGAAAAGAAGGTATGGTGGTAATATCTCCTTGAACAGGCTAATTTCTCAGGTTTCAGCAACTCTGCACAATTTACTGGTGTACAGGTTTCCTAAGATGAAAAGATTGTCTTCTAATTGGCCTGAATTGGTTAGTGAGTTGGAGAGCTACATCCCCAGGCTACATTATAGAAGAGTATGTTGGGAATTCCCTAGTGGACAATGGATTAAATGTAACACAGATGGTGCATCAAGAGGTAATCCAGGTAAGAGTGGTGCTGCTGTGGTGTTTAGAGATGCTGCTGGTGATTTTTTGTGTGCTGCTACCCAATTTTTGGCTGTTCAAACTAATATGTATTCAGAGATAATGGCTATTCAGTTAGCTGCTGAAATCTGTGTGCATAAAGGCTTCACAAATGTGGTGATTGAGACTGATTCAACCATTGCTAGACTGATCATGATACAAGAGGTGTCTGCACCCTGGGCTGTTGATACAATAGTCAGGAAAATTATTACATTGTTGAGGGATAAAGAAATTCGATTTTCTCATGTGTACAGGGAAGGAAATGCTGTGGCAGATAGCCTAGCTAATTATGCCATTGATGAGGAGATTTCTGGCACTTTTGAGGAGTTCCACCAGCTGCCTGCACAAGCTAGAAAGCTTATCAATGTTGATAAAGCTCAGATTCCTTCGTTTAGAGTCAGAGTCCATCCATGGAGATTCTAGTCTTGATCCTCAAGTGTGTGTACCTGCAAATAGAAGAAGATGAACAGGTGGTTAGTCTGATTCACATTCAAAAGTTAGGGCCTTATTTAAACAAAGTATATATATACTTTTGACCCCCCAACCTAGAGTAGCTAGGTGGGGAAGTCAAATTAATCCTTGTTCATACTCATACAATAGGGGCTTCTCTGGTACGAAATGGGCCACTTCAAATAGGTTCATTGCTCCGGCCCAGAATACGATTAATCCAGCATGGGCTACATGAGCCCCTAGTAGTTTACCGGATAAATTGAGTTGTCGGGCATTCCCGGCCCACCAAGCGAAAGCAGTGGTTTCTTGGTCACGACCAGCTAAGGCTAAAGTTCCATTAAAGAGCCTTTCCACGTGGTAGAACCTC